GGCCTCTTTTAATGAAGTAAAAAAAAAATACCTTTCCCTTGATCTCATGCCTTAATTTAATAAGGTGGTAAAAGGTGCTAATAAGTCATACAGCATTAATAGATTCGTGGTAAAATCCCTCTATGATACGTTTTATTAGAATTTTTGGCTGATACAATTTTTTGGCCGATACCAATAAAGGGATCAAATGGTATATAGTTTCTTTTGTTGATAGATTGGAGGATTAGAAAGATGACTATTGCTTTCCAATTGGCTGTTTTTGCATTAATTGCTACTTCAGCAATCTTACTGATTAGTGTACCTGTTGTATTTGCTTCTCCTGATGGTTGGTCAAATAACAAAAATGTTGTATTTTCCGGTACATCATTATGGATTGGATTAGTCTTTTTGGTGGGTATCCTTAATTCTCTCATCTCTTGAACCTATTTGTTCTATTTAGATCCAAAAATGAAATGATCCCCTCCTAATTCTTTCATTTTCAGGTTGTGAGACACATTAAAATGAAATATAAGTCCCCAAAATGCAAATAAAGAAAAAAAAATGAAAGGGAGGGGTCAAACAAACTTCTTATATTTAACTATTTAAAAATGAAATTAAAAAATATATATATATTAATTAAATAATTTTATTATACTATTTATTTATATTTATAATATATTATTATTTATAAATAGTAGAAATTTTCTATAATATTTATAATACTATTTTGATAATAATATTTTTTTGATAATAACATATTATTATAATATTTATTTTATTATTATTAAAATTGAATGATTATAATTTTAAATTTATATATTCTAATTTCACTATATAGTTATTGTTAACTATATATAGTATTTCTATTAGAATAATATCTAATTTTATACAATTCAAATTTGATATTATTCTAATTACTATTAATATTTTTAATAATTTATAAAGAATCTAAATTCATTTTTTATTAAATGAAAATAAATTTTATTAAATGAAAATAAGCATTTTGCAATTACTCTGAAAAACAAAGGAGTATCTGATCTAACTCTGCACAAATATGGCCCATCCATTGTGTATCAAGAACAAGCGGATATAGTTGAATGGTAAAATTTCTCTTTGCCAAGGAGAAGATGCGGGTTCGATTCCCGCTATCCGCCCAGGGTAATGGGTTCATTTTTTTTTAATAGGATAAAGAATTAAGTATACTTGACAGTGATAGTAGAGTGGTTCTATCCTCTTCACTTCTATACTATTCCCTTCTTTTCCTCCTGCCCACCCCAAAATAAAAAGAAAAAAATAGTAATTAATTACTAGTTACCGGAGTCAAACCTCCATTTTTTGTCAAAAAAAAATGTTGCGGAGACGGGATTTGAACCCGTGACCTCAAGGTTATGAGCCTTGCGAGCTACCAAGCTGCTCTACCCCGCGACGAAGAGAGGGACTGGGAACTAATGGACAAAGAAGGATTGAGTACACCCCTTTACCATATTGGTACAAATAGAATAGCCTATTTATACAGAATGGTAAAGGGGCTCCTCTATGATCATAGAAATGAATATAAAAAATGAAACGATATTTTAATGCTTACCAACTTGACCTTGTTGCTCCAGGCAACAAACATGCATGAACCATTTCACGAAGTATGTGTCCGGATAACCCAAAGTCTCGATAGGTAGCTCTCGGTCTTCCGGTTGAAAAACAACGTCGATGAAGACGTGTAGGTGCACTATTACGCGGTGGGGATTGTAACTTTCCGTGAATTTCCCATTTCTCACTCAACAATGGAACTTTACCTATTTCTTTTTTGGGGGATCGACGAATCAAATGATATTTTTGTTCCAATTTTTGCCTCTTCTTTTCCCTCTGAATTAAACCTTTTCTTGCCATAATGGTTCGGTTCTTCCTATTAGTATCAATGATAAAAGTCGGATCCTAGATGTAGAAATAGTAGAAATATAAGAAGGCGGACCCCCTTCTGGAGGATATAACACATAAGAATTAACCAAATTTGCCCGATGTAGAGGCAATCAAGAAAGCCGCGTAAGTGAATATATAACCTACAGAAAAATGGGCTAATCCAACCAATCTTGCTTGCACAATGGAAAGAGCTACTGGTTTATCTCTCCATCGAATTAAATTAGCCAAAGGTGTGCGTTCATGAGCCCATGCTAAAGTTTCAATCAATTCTTGCCAATATCCACGCCAGGAAATTAAGAACATAAATCCAGTAGCCCAAACAAGATGTCCAAATAAGAACATCCACGCCCAAACTGATAAACTATTCATACCAAAAGGGTTATATCCGTTGATAAGTTGTGAAGAGTTTAACCATAGATAATCTCTTAACCATCCCATCAAATAAGTGGAAGATTCATTAAACTGTGAAACGTTACCCTGCCATAATGTGATGTGCTTCCAATGCCAATAAAAAGTAACCCATCCAATGGTATTTAACATCCAAAAAACTGCCAAATAAAATGCATCCCAAGCCGAAATATCACAAGTACCGCCTCGTCCCGGACCA